ACGTAAACTGAAATAGAATTCCGTTTGGAATATTGCAAATATTCGCAATCACAGGATCGGTCAATGGCACAGCTAATGAATCCCTTTATTCTACCTATATCACCTTATCTATCTTTTCTCTTTTTTTAGTGTCCGCCTATAATGACTGATGAATAAAGAACTTTCAATTAGTTTTTCTTACCGTCGTATCTGGATTGAGACTTAGGTAAATGTTTTATTCATATATGTAGTAAAAGAACATATCTCATTTTGCTCTTTCATGCCTATTCTAACTAGTTATTTCGGTTTTTTACTGGCTGCTTCAACTATAACCCCAGCTCTATTTATTGGTTTGAACAAGATACGACTTATTTGAAATGAATGAAATTTCATAAAAATTTACAAAAATAAAAACCAAAGCCTCTCCTAATATTTCATTTCAGGTATTCTATGGTTCCTTCCCGCGTCAATTGCCAATTCCTAGTCATTGAGATTCACGTATAATTCAGATTAATATTTAGGGATAGATCTTATCTCTATTTTTATTCCCTAAAACAAATCAAAATGATTGAAGTTTTTCTATTTGGAATTGTCTTAGGTCTAATTCCTATTACTTTAACAGGATTATTTGTAACTGCATATTTACAATACAGGCGCGGTGATCAGTTGGACCTTTGATTGAGTAACATCTCTTTTTTTGATTGGCCTCCTCTTTGTAGGAGGTCAAATTTCAGTTGCAATTCTACTTTGTTTTGTTAAGTTATTTCGTTGTAATTCAACATAAAATAAATGGAATCACGCTCTGTAGGATTTGAACCTACGACGTCGGGTTTTGGAGACCCGCGTTCTACCGAACTGAACTAAGAGCGCTTTCTTATATCCTAATAAGAGTAGATACAATTGTAATTTTTTTATCCACAAGGGAAGGGTTATTGCGTACATATAGTATGTAAAAATGAAAGATTCTATTTTACCCGATCTTACTCAATGAATCCCTCGTAACTATCCATAGGATAAAGAATAGGTAGGGATGACAGGATTTGAACCCGTGACATTTTGTACCCAAAACAAACGCGCTACCAAGCTGCGCTACATCCCTTTTCAAAATTTTTGTACAGTGTCATTGTATAAAATCCATGTCTTGTTTTCCACATCCTTCTTTTTTCCTCTACCCTTTTATATAGGTAGAGAATGTTCTTGTCATTTTTTTTTTCTTTTTTAGGGGGCAATTTCATCTGCTAGGTCATTGTACATATGCATTTTATTTAGTAATTACTAATTCTAATTTCATTTCGTGCAAAAACAAATGATCTTGAACTACAAGATCGGGTTATCTATGATCTATGTATTAGAATATCGAACTAGGACTATATATGTATTACAATATACAATACAAATAAAGAATTACAAGAAAAAAAGAAAATATAAAATAAAAGAAGAAGGAGGATTTTCAATGCGAGATATAAAAACATATCTCTCCACGGCACCTGTGCTAACCACTCTATGGTTTGGGTCTTTAGCGGGTCTATTGATAGAAATTAATCGTTTATTTCCGGATGCCTTGTCATTCCCCTTTTTTTCATTCTGATTGAATTCTTGTTTTTCTATGTGAAGAAATGAAGAAGATTTGAGATACAATTCTACGTAACATGGTAACATGGCTCCAATTTCGCTCCCTTTTCTTTCCTATCCTAAAGAAAAAAGAAAGAGAAAGAAAAAGTGTATTGAACCTCAGTCAAAATATAGTGAATCTACGATAGAATTTTTGGGAAAAGAAATGGAAATGTGAATCCAGTCTAGGGGCGCGAAATTCTAACATAGAAATAAGAAAATAATGAGATTAGGATAGGAATAATTCCTAGTTCGAAAAAATTGTATTACTTAATTATTACTATATTCTGAATATTCTTATATTAATGAATTCAAAAAAAATATTTACAAATTCCATTTCTAGTTAGTAACTTTTCTTAATATAGATATAGAATATAGATTTTTTATTTTCTTTTGTATTTGGTTCAGATAAAAAAGAAAATGAGGGTAATTCTAAAGTGAAGTCGATCCAAAATAAAAAGGAGGTTCATGGCCAAGGGTAAAGATATCAGAATTCTAGTGATTTTGGAATGTACCTGTTGTGTTCGAAAGGGTGTCAATAAAGAATCGCCGGGCATTTCTAGATATATTACTCAAAAGAATCGACACAATACACCCAATCGATTAGAATTGAGAAAATTTTGTCGCTATTGTCAAAAGTCTACGATTCATGGGGAAATAAAGAAATAGATGGAACAGAATGCGTGTGTGATTTTTCCAAGGAGCGGGAAGAGTAAGAACTTTACATCTTAACATATATAATACAAACCAAAACCTATTTTGGTCGGATCTTAAATGAATAAGAAAAAAATAGAATTGTATTTTCTAGATTATTTTATATATAAGGAATAAACAAACAAGGAATAAGCAAACCATGGATAAATCCAAACAACCTTTTCGTAAATCCAAGCGATCTTTTCGTAGGCGTTTACCCCCAATTGGATCGGGGGATCGAATCGATTATAGAAACATGAGTTTAATTAGTCGATTTATTAGTGAACAAGGAAAAATCTTATCTAGACGGGTGAATAGGTTGACCTTGAAACAACAACGATTAATTACTATTTCTATAAAACAAGCTCGTATTTTATCTTCGTTACCTTTTCGTAATAATGAGAAACAATTGGAGAGAGTGGAGTCGATCCCTAGAACTACAGGTCCTAGAACTAAAAATAAATAGATATACTCCTCAAAACTCCAATCGGAATTCAAGCTCAGATTAATGTTTTGCTCGAAAAAAAAAATAGAATCCAGATTTGATTCTTGTGTTATAAAAAAGGAAAAATGGGGAAGAAATCTTTTTTTCTTGAAAGAGGGTCGTTTATTCCTACTACTCAAATCTTCATTTTTTTTTCTTTTATCTTCCCGGAGTCCATTCTCCGGGAAATTCTGTTTCAATCATTCTTGTTTCCTATATAGTAGAGTCTATTAACTATTAAGATTCTTTTCTTCCTTTATTTGATTTATATTTTCTTGTTGATTGATGATTTTATTGGAAATCATATCAAAACAATTCTTATTTGATAGGGCTATTTGCGCAAGTATTTTACGATTCAGAAGCAATCGTCTCTTGTACAGATTGTGTATGAATAGGCTATAACTATAGAATAGCCTATCCTCACGAGTTACTGCATTTATCCGAGTGATCCACAAACGACGAAAATCTCTCTTTTTCCTGTTCCTATCTCGATGAGAGGAAACCAAAGCTCTCATTCTTTGTTGAGTAGTCATTCGAGTAAGTCTTGAATGAGCCCCTCTAAAGGTTGATGCAAATAAACGAATTTTTTTTCGACGTCTCCGAGCTGTATATCCTCGTTTAACTCTGGTCATTGAATCCAATGAAACTTTCTTGAATAACTAATTGATTTCTCTTCTTTCAGTCATCCTTTTCCTCCGGTCGATTAATAACAAAACGGATTTTTCCGATATATAAAATATAAATTCCAATGGCTTTTGCGACTATGACCTTCCCGACCACGATTTTTTCTTTCTTCCAGGTATCTCGCCTGGAAATAAGAAATTTGACTGCTACTAAATAAAAAAGAATAGTGGGTTCCCTCGTTTTTATGGCAACTTTTTAAACGGTGAGGTCCTCTCTATACACCGGAGCCTCTTCTTTCATTTCATCGAATTTTATTGTGAACTTGTATAGTTAACACTCTTTGGCTCTACCCATCCATTATTCAATTAGAATTCTTTTTTCAATTCTAATTAGAAAGTAATAGTCCTTTTCACAAAAAAGCTATCCATACAGTGACGGCATTTAATTCTGAAAGTTGGCTAGGTAGCTGACCCTGTTAGTCCGTTTTTTCAAAAATAGGAGCATAACCTTTTTGCTTCTTATAAGACTATTTCCTCCGCTTAATGGATAACTATTTGCTACCAATGGAGAATTGCTTCTCATCTCAAACGGAGTGATTGGATTTGCACCAATAGAAACCATAAATTCCATAACATAATACGTAGATGATAGATCATCATTTTTAGATAATAGTCAATTAAATGGCCGTCTTCCACTCTATCTATCCAAATTCGTTGGTAGTGGTCGTTTATACTGGAAAAAATTTTTGCATTTCTTCAAACTCATGATCTGACGAGTCGCACATACACCCTAGTACATGTTCCTCGACGCTGAGGACATCCTCGAAGAGCGGGAGATTTCGTGACATTTCTTATTGGCTGTCTTGCGTTTCTAATAAGTTGTTTAATGGTTGGCATGTTGTGTCTATAGAATCTCATTCTAGATAGAATAGAGCGGGTTGGCTTAGATCGATCTTAACCGGATGGTTGATTATTATGAATGATTTCTATTCACACAGAAAATTCAAATTTTTAAATGGAATTCTATATTTATACGAAATCCCCACCAGTATTTTCATTTTCAATCGCTACAAGATCAACGATGCCATGAGCTTGGGCTTCTGTTGCTGACATAAAAACATCCCTTTCCATATCTTCGGATATAACCCATAAAGGGTTGCCCGTTCTTTGTACATAAACTTTTGTGAGGGTTTCGCGAAGCTTCAATAGTTCTTCTGCTTCCAGGATAAATTCCCCTGCTTGTGCCTCGTAAAAAGAACTAGCAGGTTGGTGAATCATAACCCTGATGATATTGATATAACATAATGAACGGTTCCGGTTCTTCTATCTCTATCTCGCACGATTGGGTTAAAGTAAGGGGGAATTCAAATAAAAAGAAAAAATAGAATGAAACAACCGTACGGGCATCTTTTGTACATTGCATACGGCTCTGCAATGGAATTTATTCTATCGAAAAGAAGAAAGAGAACCCATCCAATCCAAATCGTTAAATGATCCATTTACCACCCTTCCTTTCATAGTAGTAAAAAAAAAATACTATGATGGTTCTGTTGCTTTATATATTTATCTCGTCTGTGGTTTAGCAATCCCAAAGTTTCTTTTTGATACGATCCAAGAAGGATCAAATGATTTTTTTTTTTCCATTTTTTTTTACTCTTTCTCTCATAACATAAAGATAAGAAAGAGACTTCTGGTGTGGAAGAAAAATGGTTTGTGACGCTGAAATTTACTCTTGACACATAAGATCAAATTGGGAATAACCCTTCTTTCATACTACTATCTCGATACAAAATCTCATGTTCTAAAAAAAACAATAATGGTTTGTTCATATCGAACTCGAAGTGCCATGCTATTATTGCTTATTCTTTATTTGATTTTCTTTTTTTATTTGATTCATATTCGATACAGCGAAGGCATAGTCTTCTTTTTTTTCTCAAATAAAAACTCATTGGCGCCAAGCGTGAGGGAATGCGAGACGTTTGGTAATTTCTCCTCCGACCAGAATGAAAGATCCCATTGAAGCGGCTAATCCCATACATATTGTATGTACATCCGGCGACACGAATTGCATAGTATCATAAATGGCTATTCCTGGTATTACCCATCCGCCTGGAGAGTTTATAAACAAATAAAGATCCCTAGTATCATCTTCTATGCTGAGATATACCATGAGACCAACAAGTTGATTTGAGATCTCGCTATCAACCTCTTGGCCTAAAAAAAGTAATCTTTCTCGATGAAGTCGGTTGATTAGGGCAAAATTGTATCCCTGAGGAACCGTACGTGCACCTTTGGATGCATACGGTTCAAAAGAATTGCGAAAAAAAATCAATGTGTTGATTCCAGTCCTATTTCTTTTTTTTGTAACATATTTTTGTTTTTCTAATGAAGCGTTTTGCTTTTCTTCTCTTTTTTTTTTGTAACATGAGTTTTGGCCTCCTTCCCCTTCCCTATATTCTATAATGTAGAAAATCAAAAAGAATTTTATGAACTTATTGAACTAACTTCTCATTGATGTATTGTTTCATCGAAATTCCAATAGCGATGTCATTTTCTTGTTCCTGAATGGGCCCTTTCAATTCTTTTAGGTTCTTGTTCTACTCCGGAGGAAGATTTGCCCGAATTCCATTTGCGCATATAGGGCAAATGGGTTAAGTACCACTTCTTTTTTTTTTTTTTCAATTCGTTTCATACCTTTCCCCAAACTATTTGATATATTCATCATACTACTCCATTGGTAGGCAGTTTGAGATTATCCCTATAGTCAGTCTAAGATAACCTATGATACAAGCGGTAATCGTGTAATTATCCTAATAGATTCTATTCTAGTTCTATTATAGTAAGTTATATTATATTCTATATTCTATTTAATTACTAATGAATTTCCTAATTTATTAATAATTTAATTAAGATTTCTATTTTATTTTTATATTCTTTATTTCATATTTCTTATTTAATAATCTAATATTATTAGATTAGCTAATTTTTAGATATATATTCTTAATTCTTATTTCTTCTTTCTATTTTTAGTATATTTTTAGAGTCGATATTATTAGATTTTTTATATTTAATATTTATATTACTACATTTACACTCCAATTCTATTACTTTACTCTTACCATTTCCAATTTGGAATTATCTGAACGGAGCCTGGATACTTTATTGATACTTTATTTTCTCAGTCCAAGTAAACCATCAATTATTCTAATTGATAATATTGATCCCCAATAGGAATTATTGTGCGTCACGCTCCGAATTATTGATGGTTCAATCAATACAATATTGAATAGATATCTATTGGATTGGGCGAAACAGAGAATACTCGATCGGGGGAGATAACGGGGAAATACCATATGACCAATATGTCTGACAAGTCGCACTATACGTCAACCCAAGCTGCATCTTCCTCTCCAGGACTCCGAAAAGGTACTTTTGGAACACCAATGGGCATTAAGATAAAGAAAAAAAAGAAGTGCTATACTTTACTTTAATATGGAAACGTAACAATGGCTTTATTGTCTTCATCATTTTTTATCTTTCTATTCTATTTTTAGATTCTATATTCTTTTTTCTTCTTTTTATATTATTAGATATTAGTATTAAATTTTTCTATTCTATTTTATATTTCTATTTTTCTATTTCGAATTTCTATTTATTTATATTCTAATATTCTATATATTTTTTTATATCTTATTTTCATATCTATATATCTATATCTTAATATCTACTTAGTAGATATATTATATTATATTATTTATATATTCTATTCTTATCTATATTCTACATTCTACTTACCTTACTTATATACTTCTATAGAAAGAGAATATTTAGATATTCTAATATATTCTAGAAATTAGCTATAAATTAGAAAATTAGAAGTTAGAATAGAAATTATTCTATTTTTATATCTTCTAATCTTATATTCTACATATTATAGAAAATAGAACTTAATATTATTCTTATATTCTAATAGAATATTCTTATTATATATATAGAATTCTAGTATATATAAGTATATAGATATATAGAATATATACTGGAAGGTTCGTAGAGGAAGACAGAATGAATAAAGAAAAATTGGAACGAACGAGATCGATCGGATCAGCCAAT